GCTAGCGTAACTTAATTAAAGTATAACATTGAAGATGTTAAGATGGACCCTAAAAAGCCCCGCAAGCACAAAAGCTTGGTCCTGACTTTACTATCAACTTTAGCTTAACTTACACATGCAAGTATCCGCACCCCAGTGAAAATGCCCCACAGTCCCCCGCCCGGAGACAAGGAGCTGGTATCAGGCACACAACATCAAGCCCACGACACCTTGCTTAGCCACACCCCTAAGGGTATACAGCAGTGATAAATATTAAGCCATAAGTGAAAACTTGACCTAGTCAAAGCTAAAAGGGCCGGTAAAACTCGTGCCAGCCACCGCGGTTATACGAGAGGCCCAAGTTGATAGACTCACCGGCGTAAAGGGTGGTTAAGAGTAAACTAAAACTAAAGCTGAACATCTTCAAAGCAGTTATACGCTCCCGAAGATAAGAAACTCAACTACGAAAGTGGCTTTATAACCCTGAACCCACGAAAGCTATGGCACAAACTGGGATTAGATACCCCACTATGCTTAGCCTTAAAAATTGATAATACACTACACTTATTATCCGCCTGGGCACTACGAGCATCAGCTTAAAACCCAAAGGACTTGGCGGTGCTTTAGATCCCCCTAGAGGAGCCTGTCCTAGAACCGATAATCCCCGTTAAACCTCACCCCCCCTTGTTCCACCAGCCTATATACCGCCGTCGCCAGCTTACCCTGTGAAGGACCTATAGTAAGCATAATTGGTACAACCCAGAACGTCAGGTCGAGGTGTAGCTTATGGGAGGGAAAGAGATGGGCTACATTCCATAACACATGAAATACGAACGATGTATTGAAAAACACATCCGAAGGAGGATTTAGTAGTAAGTAGAAAAAAGAGTATTCTACTGAAACCGGCCCTGAAGCGCGTACACACCGCCCGTCACTCTCCCCACATCTTATGTTTTAAGTAACTAAAACCCTACCACCTCAAAGGGGAGGCAAGTCGTAACATGGTAAGTGTACCGGAAGGTGCACTTGGAAAAACCAGGGTGTAGCTAAGACAGAAAAGCATCTCTCTTACACTGAGAAGTCATCCGTGCAATTCGGATCACCCTGACGCCAACTAGCTAGCCTCCTACATAAAAACAAAAACCATCTATAAATAACCCCAAACACACTACAACCCAATGTAAATCAAACCATTTTTCCCCCTTAGTATGGGAGACAGAAAAGGAACTACGCGCAATAGAGAAAGTACCGCAAGGGAACACTGAAAGAGAAGTGAAATAACCCAGTAAAGCCTAAAAAAGCAGAGATTAAAACTCGTACCTTTTGCATCATGATTTAGCTAGAAAAACCCAAGCAAAGAGTCCTTTAGTTTGTTACCCAGAAACTAAGTGAGCTACTCCAAGACAGCCTATCAAAAGGGCACACCCGTCTCTGTGGCAAAAGAGTGGGAAGAACTTTGAGTAGAGGTGACAAACCTATCGAACTTAGTTATAGCTGGTTGCCTGAGAAACGAATAAAAGTTCAGCCTCCCGAATTCTTTCTTGGCCTATTCTATTACCAAAAATACAACCAGACATCTAAAGAAGTCGCGAGAGTTATTCAAAAGGGGTACAGCTCCTTTGAAACAAGATACAACTTTTCCAGGTGGGTAAAGATCATATTAAATAAAGGTAAAATGCTACAGTGGGCTTAAAAGCAGCCATCCAAGTAGAAAGCGTTAAAGCTCAAGCATCCAACTTCAACCCATAATACTGATAACTTAACCTTATCCCCCTAACCCTATCAGGCCGTCCCATGCAAACATGGGAGTGACCATGCTAATATGAGTAATAAGAGAATAACATCTCTCCTTGCACATGTGTAAATCGGAACGGACCACCCACCGAACATTAACGACCCCAAACAAAGAGGGAATTAAGTAAACTATTAAATAACTAGAAAACCACTCAACAAAACAACCGTTAACCCCACACTGGTGTGCCAATTAGGAAAGACTAAAAGAAAAAGAAGGAACTCGGCAAACATATAAAGCCTCGCCTGTTTACCAAAAACATCGCCTCTTGCAAAACTGAAAAATAAGAGGTCCCGCCTGCCCTGTGACTATTATGTTCAACGGCCGCGGTATTTTGACCGTGCAAAGGTAGCGCAATCACTTGTCTTTTAAATGAGGACCTGTATGAATGGCATAACGAGGGCTTAACTGTCTCCTTTTTCAAGTCAATGAAATTGATCTTTCCGTGCAGAAGCGGGAATAAAAACATAAGACGAGAAGACCCTGTGGAGCTTAAGACACTAAAACAGCCCTTGTAAAACCCCCTAAATAAAGGAAAAAACTAAAAGAGCCCTGTCCTAATGTCTTCGGTTGGGGCGACCGCGGGGAAACAAAAAACCCCCACGTGGATTGGGAAATCTTTATACTTAACTCCTAAAAATAAGAGCTCCCGCTCTAACAAACAGAATATCTGACCAAAAATGATCCGGCAACGCCGATCAACGGACCAAGTTACCCCAGGGATAACAGCGCAATCCCCTTTTAGAGCCCATATCGACAAGGGGGTTTACGACCTCGATGTTGGATCAGGACATCCTAATGGTGCAGCCGCTATTAAGGGTTCGTTTGTTCAACGATTAAAGTCCTACGTGATCTGAGTTCAGACCGGAGCAATCCAGGTCAGTTTCTATCTATGATATGATCTTTTTTAGTACGAAAGGATTGAAAAGAAAGGGCCCATGCTGAAAATATGCCCCATCCCAACTAATGAAAACAACTAAATTAGGCAAAAGGACATACCCAGAAGCCCGAAGAAAACGGAACGTTAAGGTGGCAGAGCCCGGTAACTGCAAAAGACCTAAGCCCTTTACACAGGGGTTCAAATCCCCTCCCTAACTATGATTCCCCCTTTCACCATATACATCATTAACCCCTTAGCCCTCGTAGTACCAATCTTACTAGCCGTTGCCTTCTTAACCCTCGTTGAACGAAAAGTACTAGGCTATATACAACTACGAAAAGGCCCAAATGTAGTAGGCCCATATGGATTACTACAACCAATTGCTGATGGAATGAAACTATTTATTAAAGAACCAGTACGCCCCACAACCTCTTCCCCAGTACTATTCTTACTAACCCCAATATTAGCCCTATCACTAGCTCTAATCTTATGAGCCCCTATCCCAATGCCCCACCCTATAGCCGATTTAAACCTAGCCATCTTATTCATCCTAGCCCTTTCAAGCCTAGCTGTTTACTCCATCTTAGGTTCAGGATGAGCCTCCAACTCAAAATATTCCCTAATCGGTGCCCTACGGGCTGTAGCCCAAACAATCTCATACGAAGTCAGCCTTGGACTCATCCTACTAAGCCTTATTATATTTACAGGTGGATTTACACTCCAAACCTTTAACACCACCCAAGAAAGTATTTGACTAATCTTACCCGCCTGACCACTAGCCGCAATATGGTATATTTCAACCCTAGCAGAAACTAATCGAGCCCCATTCGACCTTACTGAGGGAGAATCAGAATTAGTCTCCGGCTTCAATGTAGAATATGCAGGAGGGCCATTCGCCATATTCTTCCTAGCAGAATATGCCAACATCCTACTTATAAACACACTCTCCGCCACACTCTTCCTAGGAACCTTACACATCCCAACAATCCCAGAATTAACCACTATTAATCTAATAACCAAATCAGCCCTCCTCTCTATAGTATTCCTATGAATCCGAGCTTCCTTCCCCCGATTTCGATACGACCAGCTCATGCACTTAATCTGAAAAAACTTCCTCCCCCTTACACTAGCTATAATCCTCTGACATCTCTCCCTCCCAATTGCATTTGCAGGCCTCCCACCCCTACAAATTTGGAGTTGTGCCTGAAAAAGGGTCACTTTGATAGAGTGAATCATAGGGGCTAAATACCCCTCAACTCCTTAGAAAGAAGGGACTTGAACCCTACCCGAAGAGATCAAAACTCTTAGTGCCTCCATTACACCACTTCCTAGTAAAATAAGCTAATAAAAGCTCTCGGGCCCATACCCCGAACATAATGGTTAAAATCCATTTTTTACTAATGTCACCTGCCATTTTAACTGCCTTATTATTTGGCCTAAGTTTAGGAACCATAATCACAATTTCTAGCACCCATTGACTCACTGCTTGAATAGGACTTGAAATCAACACCCTCGCCATCCTTCCCCTTATAGCCCAACAACACCACCCACGAGCAGCTGAAGCCACTATCAAATATTTCCTAATCCAAGCAGCTGGAGCTTCTACACTACTATTCACCTGCACCACCAATGCCTGATTTACCGGACAATGAGAAATCCAACAAATAACCCACCCCTTACCAACAACTATAATCACCCTCGCCTTGGCATTAAAAATCGGCCTCGCCCCAGTTCATGCCTGACTCCCAGAAGTTCTCCAAGGACTTACCATTACCACAGGCCTCATCATCTCCACCTGACAAAAACTAGCTCCATTTGCCCTTATAATACAAATTCAACACACTAACCCAACCATCCTAATCATAATTGGTATTGCATCAACCTTTGTTGGAGGATGAGGAGGACTAAACCAAACCCAACTACGAAAAATCCTTGCCTACTCTTCAATTGCACACCTTGGATGAGTAGTACTAGTACTACAATTCTACCACTCAATTGCTCTCATAACCCTCTTTATTTACATTATCATAACATCCTCAGCATTCCTTGCATTCAAACTAAACAACTCCACCACCATTAACGAACTAACCACCACCTGCGCAAAAAACCCAGTACCAACTGCCATCTTTCTCCTCTCCCTCCTATCCTTAGGAGGCCTCCCACCCTTATCCGGATTCCTACCAAAATACATGGTTATCATAGAATTATGCCTACAAGACTACATCCTAGTAGCCACATTAACCGCCCTATCTACCCTACTAAGCCTTCACTTCTATATCCGACTCTCATTTGTAATCGCTATCACCATAGCCCCTAACAATACAACAGGAACAATCCAATGGCGCCTCCCAACCGCCCCATATACCCTACCAATATCTATCATAATAATCACCTCTTTCATCCTACTACCTATCTCCCCATCTGTAACAGTACTAATAACCTTTTAAGAGACTTAGGTTAACAAAAGACCAAAGGCCTTCAAAGCCCTAAGCGGAAGTGAAAATCTACCAGTCCCTGATAAGACTTGCAGGACATTAACCCACATTTTCTGCATGCAAAACAGACACTTTAATTAAGCTAAAGCCTCCCTAGATAGATAGGCCTCGATCCTATAAATACTTAGGTAACAGCTAAGCGCTCAAACCAGCGAGCATCCATCCAACTTTCCCCGCCTGTCTAAACCATAAAAGGCGGGGAAAGCCCCGGTAAACGCTAGCTTACTTCTTCAGATTTGCAATCTGATATGAAAACACCTCGGAGCTTGATAGAAAAAGGAATCAAACCTTTATTTATGGGGCTACAACCCACCGCTTAAAACTCAGCCATCCTACCTGTGGCAATCACACGTTGATTTTTCTCGACTAATCACAAAGACATTGGCACCCTGTATCTTGTATTTGGTGTTTGAGCTGGAATAGTAGGCACTGCCTTAAGTTTACTCATCCGAGCAGAACTAAACCAACCAGGCCCATTGCTTGGAGATGACCAACTTTACAATGTAATTGTTACAGCCCATGCATTCGTAATAATCTTTTTTATAGTAATACCAGTCATAATTGGTGGATTTGGAAACTGACTAGTTCCTTTAATAATTGGCGCCCCAGATATGGCTTTCCCCCGGATAAATAACATAAGCTTCTGGCTACTCCCCCCATCCCTCCTCCTATTACTTGCCTCCTCAGGAGTAGAAGCCGGAGCCGGTACAGGCTGAACTGTATACCCACCCTTATCAGGAAATTTAGCTCATGCCGGAGCATCTGTTGATTTAACTATTTTCTCCCTTCATTTAGCAGGGATCTCTTCAATCCTTGGAGCCATTAATTTTATCACAACTATCATTAATATAAAACCTCCTGCCATCTCACAATATCAAACCCCATTATTTGTATGATCAGTACTAATCACTGCCGTCCTCCTACTACTATCACTCCCCGTTCTTGCTGCCGGGATTACAATGCTTCTCACAGATCGAAATCTTAACACTACCTTCTTCGACCCAGCAGGTGGAGGTGACCCAATTCTTTACCAACACCTATTCTGATTCTTCGGCCACCCAGAAGTATATATTCTAATTCTTCCTGGTTTTGGGATAATCTCCCATATTGTTGCTTATTACTCCGGTAAAAAAGAACCCTTTGGCTACATAGGCATAGTGTGAGCCATAATAGCAATTGGCCTATTAGGCTTTATTGTCTGAGCTCACCATATATTTACAGTAGGCATAGACGTTGACACACGTGCTTATTTTACTTCCGCCACCATAATTATTGCAATCCCCACTGGCGTGAAAGTATTTAGCTGACTTGCAACCCTTCATGGTAGCTTTATTAAATGAGAAACTCCTCTCCTATGAGCCCTTGGCTTCATCTTCCTCTTTACGGTTGGGGGCCTTACTGGAATTGTCCTAGCTAACTCATCCCTGGATATTGTCCTACATGACACATACTACGTAGTTGCCCACTTCCACTATGTCCTTTCAATAGGGGCAGTATTCGCCATTATCGCTGCATTTGTTCACTGATTCCCATTATTCTCAGGTTACACTCTTCACAGCACTTGAACAAAAATCCACTTTGGTATTATATTTATTGGAGTAAACCTTACATTCTTCCCACAACACTTCCTAGGCCTTGCAGGAATACCTCGCCGATACTCAGACTACCCAGATGCTTATACTTTATGAAATACTATCTCCTCTATCGGCTCTCTTACTTCTCTTGTGGCAGTAATCCTATTTTTATTCATCGTCTGAGAAGCATTCGCCACCAAACGTGAAGTAGCAATAGTAGAATTCACCTCAACTAACGTGGAGTGATTACACGGATGCCCCCCACCACACCATACATTTGGAGAACCTGCTTACGTTCGAGTTCAACCAGACTAACGAGAAAGGGAGGAGTTGAACCCCCATAAATTGATTTCAAGTCAACCACATGACCACTCTGCCACTTTCTTTATAAGACACTAGTAAAATAGTCAATTACATTGCCTTGTCATGGCAAAATTGAAGGTTAAAGGCCTCCGTGTTTTAATATTAATGGCACATCCCTTACAACTAGGCTTTCAAGATGCAGCTTCACCTGTAATAGAAGAACTTATTCACTTCCATGACCACGCCCTAATAATCGTATTTCTAATTAGTACCCTAGTACTTTACATTATTGTAGCAATAGTATCAACCAAACTAACAAACAAGTTCCTTCTAGATTCCCAAGAAATTGAAATCATTTGAACAATCTTACCAGCAATTATCCTAATCCTAATTGCCCTACCATCCCTACGCATTCTATACCTTATAGATGAAGTCAACAACCCACACCTTACAATTAAGGCTATAGGACATCAATGATATTGAAGCTACGAATACACAGATTATAAAGACCTGGAATTCGACTCTTACATAATCCCCACACAAGACCTAACCCCTGGCCAATTCCGCCTTTTAGAAACAGACCACCGAATAGTAGTCCCAACAGAATCCCCTGTACGAGTATTAGTATCAGCTGAAGACGTACTTCACTCTTGAGCAGTTCCTGCACTTGGTGTAAAAATAGATGCAGTCCCAGGCCGCCTAAATCAAACAGCCTTTATTGCATCTCGTCCAGGAATCTTCTATGGACAATGCTCAGAAATTTGTGGTGCAAACCATAGCTTTATACCAATTGTTGTTGAAACAGTACCCCTAACACACTTTGAAAACTGATCCTCAATAATACTTGAAGATACCTCGCTAAGAAGCTAAACCGGGAATAGCAGTAGCCTTTTAAGCTAAAGATTGGTGACCCCCCAACCACCCCTAGCGACATGCCTCAACTCAACCCCGCCCCATGGTTTATCATCCTAGTATTTTCCTGAATACTCTTATTAGTAATCCTACCTCTAAAAATTTTAACATTTATTTTACCAAACAACCCCACACCTCAAAACATTCAAAAGCCTAAGATAAAAGCCTGAAATTGACCATGATATTAAATTTTTTCGATCAATTTATAAGTCCTATTTTACTAGGTGTACCTTTAATTGCTATCGCTATAGCCTTTCCTTGCGTAATTTTCCCCTCTTCCACCACTCGCTGGTTAAACAACCGACTATTAACCCTTCAAAATTGATTCCTCGGTTATTTTATTAATCAACTATTCCTGCCACTAAACCCAGAAGCCCGTAAATGAGCCCTAATATTCTCATCCCTCATACTATTTCTAATATCTATTAACATAATCGGCCTCCTCCCATACACCTTCACCCCAACTACTCAACTATCCCTAAATATAGGCCTCGCAGTACCACTTTGATTAGCAACCGTTATTATTGGAATACGAAACCAACCAACCATTGCACTAGGACATCTCCTTCCAGAAGGAACCCCAACCCCTCTTATCCCAGTACTTATTACCATTGAAACAATTAGCCTATTTATTCGACCACTAGCATTAGGTGTACGACTAACAGCCAATCTGACAGCTGGCCACCTATTAATCCAACTCATTGCAACAGGCGCTTTCGTAATAATACCCCTTATACCCACAACAGCCCTTCTTACATCAGCATTACTACTCCTACTAACCCTCCTTGAAATCGCTGTAGCAATAATCCAAGCCTACGTATTTATACTACTTCTAAGTCTCTACCTACAAGAAAACACCTAATGGCCCACCAAGCACACGCATACCATATAGTAGACCCTAGCCCCTGACCCTTAACAGGTGCAATTGCTGCTCTTTTAATAACATCAGGCCTTGCAATCTGATTCCACTTTAACTCCACAATCCTTATAACCTTGGGTATAGTACTCCTCCTCCTTACAATATGCCAATGATGACGAGATATTATCCGAGAAAGCACATTCCAAGGGCACCATACACCACCTGTCCAAAAGGGACTGCGATACGGAATAATCTTATTCATCACTTCAGAAGTCTTCTTTTTTTTAGGATTTTTCTGAGCCTTTTACCACTCAAGCCTCGCCCCAACCCCAGAATTAGGAGGCTATTGACCACCCACAGGCATTACCCCTTTAGACCCGTTTGAAGTACCCTTACTTAATACCGCCGTCCTACTAGCCTCTGGGGTAACAGTTACTTGAGCCCACCACAGCATTATGGAAGGCGAACGAAAACAAGCAATTCAATCCCTAGGACTAACAATCGCCCTAGGCTTCTACTTCACTTTCCTCCAGGCCATAGAATATTACGAATCCCCTTTCACAATTGCAGATGGGGTTTATGGATCTACATTCTTTGTTGCCACTGGCTTTCACGGCCTACACGTTATTATCGGCTCCACATTCTTAGCCGTCTGCCTACTCCGACAAATTAAGTATCATTTTACATCCCAACACCATTTTGGATTTGAAGCAGCAGCCTGATACTGACACTTCGTAGACGTTGTTTGATTATTCCTATACATTTCCATCTACTGATGAGGATCATAATCTTTCTAGTACTAAAGCTAAGTATTAGTGGCTTCCAACCACCAGGTCTTGGTTAAAATCCAAGGAAAGATAATGAACTCGATCACAGCAATGATCACCATTACCATTTTACTCTCTATTATCCTAACCACCATCTCGTTCTGACTCCCACAAATAACTCCAGACCATGAAAAACTCTCACCTTACGAATGTGGCTTCGACCCACTAGGAAGTGCCCGCCTACCATTTTCCCTACGATTCTTCCTAATCGCCATTCTCTTCCTACTATTCGATCTTGAAATTGCCCTACTCCTACCCCTTCCTTGAGGAGACCAGTTAACATCCCCACTAACTACACTCATTTGAGCCTCAACCATTTTAATTCTCCTAACCTTAGGACTAATTTATGAATGAATACAAGGCGGCCTAGAGTGAGCCGAATAGGTATTTAGTCTAAAAAAAACATTTGATTTCGGCTCAAAAACTTATGGTTAAAGTCCATAACTACCTAATGACCCCAACTCACTTCACCTTTACATCAGCCTTCCTATTAGGCCTAATAGGCCTGGCATTCCACCGGACTCATCTTCTATCCGCCCTTTTATGCTTAGAAGGTATAATACTCTCTCTATTTATCTCCCTCTCACTATGAACACTCCAACTAGACTCCAACAACTTCTCAACCGCCCCCATACTATTACTGGCATTCTCAGCTTGCGAAGCAAGTGCTGGACTAGCCCTCCTAGTAGCCACCGCACGAACCCACGGCTCCGACCGCCTACAATGCCTAAACCTGCTACAATGCTAAAAATCCTAATCCCAACCTTAATACTAATCCCAACAGCCTACACAACCAAAGCCAAATGACTATGACCCACAACACTCTTCTACAGCCTAACTATCGCCCTCACAAGCCTTCCTCTATTAAAAAACCTCTCAGAAACAGGCTGATCTTCACTTGGATTATATATAGCAACAGACAATCTATCAACCCCTCTCCTAATCCTCACCTGCTGACTTCTGCCACTTATAATCCTTGCAAGCCAAAAACACACAACCTTCGAACCCATTAACCGCCAACGAACATACATCGCACTACTAACATCTCTACAACTCTTCCTAATCCTAGCCTTTAGCGCAACTGAACTTATCATATTTTATATCATATTTGAAGCCACCTTGATTCCAACCTTAATCCTAATCACACGCTGAGGAAACCAAATAGAACGACTCAACGCCGGCACCTATTTTCTATTTTATACACTAGCAGGCTCTTTACCATTACTAGTTGCTCTTATACTCATCCAAAAAAATACAGGAACACTATCTCTATTAACCCTTCAATACTCAAACCCAGTCCCAATATTAACATACGCAGATAAACTATGATGAGCAGGTTGCTTACTAGCCTTTCTAGTGAAAATACCACTATACGGCGTACACTTATGACTACCTAAAGCACACGTTGAAGCCCCTATTGCAGGCTCTATAATTCTGGCTGCAGTACTTTTAAAACTAGGAGGTTACGGTATAATACGAATAATAGTAATATTAGAACCACTAACAAAAGAATTAAGCTACCCATTCCTTATTTTCGCACTCTGAGGCGTTATTATAACAGGATCCATTTGCCTCCGCCAAACAGACTTAAAATCCCTAATCGCATATTCATCAGTTAGTCATATAGGCCTAGTTGCAGGCGGTATTTTAGTACAAACTTCTTGAGGATTCACAGGAGCCCTTATTCTTATAATCGCCCATGGACTAACATCTTCCGCCCTATTTTGCCTAGCAAACACCAATTATGAACGCACCCATAGTCGAACCTTAATACTAACCCGTGGACTACAAATAGCACTTCCACTCATAACCACATGATGATTCATCACTAGCCTTGCCAACCTAGCACTTCCCCCTCTCCCTAATCTAATTGGAGAACTAATAATCATCATTTCCTTATTTAACTGGTCCTGATGAACCATTGCTTTAACAGGAACCGGAACCCTTATCACAGCAGGCTACTCCCTATATATATTCCTCACAACCCAACGAGGCCAACTCCCCACACACATTCTCACCATAGACCCCTCCCACACACGAGAACACCTACTAATCACCCTCCACCTTCTTCCACTAATCCTGCTCACCTTTAAACCAGAATTAATCTCAGGTTGAACCTCCTAAAGGTATAGTTTAACAAAAACATTAGATTGTGATTCTGAAAACAGAAGTTAAAATCCTCTTACCTTTCGAGAGAGGCTCGCAGCCACAAAGACTGCTAATCTTTGCCCCCCTAGTTGAACTCCAGGGCTCACTCGTAACCGCTCCTAAAGGATAACAGCTAATCCACTGGTCTTAGGAACCAAAAACTCTTGGTGCAAATCCAAGTAGAAGCTATGCACCCAATTTCCATTTTAACAACATCTAGCTTTCTAATCATTTCCCTTCTATTACTATACCCCCTACTCACAACCCTATCGAACCACCCTTTAACACACAACTGAGCCTCCATTCAAGTTAAAACAGGGGTTAAACTAGCCTTCTTCACAAGCCTCCTCCCCCTATTCATTTTTCTCAATGAAGGCGTAGAAACCATTATTACTAACTGAAACTGAATAAACATAATAACCATTGATATCAATATAAGCTTCAAATTCGACCACTACTCAATTGTATTTATCCCTATCGCCCTTTACGTAACCTGATCCATCCTAGAATTTGCATCTTGATACATACACACAGACCCAAACATCAACCAATTCTTCAAATATCTACTCCTATTCCTTATCGCTATAATAACCCTAGTAACAGCAAACAACATACTACAACTTTTCATTGGATGAGAAGGAGTCGGAATTATATCCTTCCTACTTATCGGATGATGATACAGCCGAGCAGACGCAAATACAGCTGCCCTCCAAGCAGTATTATACAACCGCATTGGGGATATCGGACTAATCTTCTCTATAGCATGAATAGCCACCAACCTAAACTCTTGAGAAATGCAGCAAATATTCACCCTATCTAAAGACTACGACCTGACTCTCCCACTACTTGGGTTAATTATTGCCGCCACCGGCAAATCAGCCCAATTCGGACTCCACCCATGACTTCCAGCCGCCATGGAAGGTCCTACTCCGGTCTCTGCCCTATTACACTCTAGCACAATGGTTGTAGCAGGTATCTTCCTTCTTATCCGAATAAGCCCTATGATAGAAAACAATCAAACTGCCCTAACCACTTGCCTCTGCTTAGGCGCTTTAACCACTATATTCACTGCCACCTGCGCCCTAACCCAAAATGATATCAAAAAAATCATTGCCTTCTCCACATCTAGTCAACTTGGATTAATAATAGTCACCATTGGATTAAATCAACCACAACTTGCCTTCTTACACATCTGCACCCACGCCTTTTTTAAAGCAATACTCTTCCTATGCTCAGGCTCAATTATCCACAGCCTAAACAACGAACAAGACATCCGCAAAATGGGTGGAATACACCACCTTATCCCATTTACATCCTCTTGCCTCACCATCGGCAACCTTGCTCTAACGGGCACCCCTTTCCTAGCGGGATTTTTCTCCAAAGATGCCATCATCGAAGCACTCAACACATCCTACCTTAACGCCTGAGCCCTAACCTTAACCCTTCTAGCTACTTCCTTCACAGCCATTTACAGCCTTCGAATTACCTACTTTATTTCCATAAGCCACCCGCGATTCAACCCAATACCTTTTATAAACGAAAACAACCCAGCAGTAATCAACCCGATCAAACGACTAGCCTGAGGAAGCATCATCGCTGGCTACATCATCACCTCAAATATCCTCCCATCCAAAACACCAGTTATATCTATACCACCCCTCCTTAAACTAGCCGCCATAATAGTAACCATTTTAGGACTAATTATTGCCCTAGAACTTACCTCTATAACAAGCAAACAACATAAAACCCCCACCCCCTCTACCCCATCCATCATACACTTCTCTAATATGTTAGGCTTCTTCCCAATAATTATCCACCGACTTCCGCCTAAACTAAATTTAACCTTAGGCCAAATAATCGCCAACCAAACAATCGACCAAACCTGGTTAGAAAAAGTAGGCCCAAAAGCTGCAATTTCTTATAATATCCCTATGGTCTCAATAACAAGCAACATCCAACGAGGCCTAATTAAAACCTATCTCACCTTATTCGTCCTCTCTTTAACCCTAGTAATTCTCACCCTTACCTAAACTGCTCGAAGAGCCCCTCGAGCTAACCCACGAGTCAACTCTAACACCACAAATAAAGCAAGAAGAAGAACTAAAGCACTAACAAACAACACCCAACCCCCCGATGAGTACATTAAAGCTACCCCAGCCGAATCCCCTCGAAACACAGAAAACTCCTCAAACTCCTCCACAAAAGCCCAAGAAAACTCACACCAATCCCCTAAAAACAAACTAGAACTAAAAACCACCACTACCCCATACAAAACTATATACACAATAATAGGGCGGCTTCCCCAACTCTCAGGGTATGGATCTGCAACAAGAGCAGTCGAATACGCAAACACTACTAACATTCCACCCAGATAAATTAAAAATAAAACCAAAGATAAAAAAGAACCACCATAACCAGCTAACATACCACACCCTATACCTGCTACCACTACTAACCCCAACGCAGCAAAATAAGGAGATGGGTTAGAAGCAACTGCCATCAACCCAAACACCACACCCAATAAAAACAAAAACATAATATAAACCATAATTCCTGCTAGGTGTTTAACCCAGGCCAATGGTTTGAAAAACCACCGTTGTTACTCAACTACAAGAACACTAATGGCAAACTTACGAAAAACCCATCCCCTATTAAAAATTGCAAACAGTGCACTAATTGACCTCCCAGCCCCTTCAAACATCTCATCATGATGAAACTTCGGCTCCCTCCTAGGCCTATGCCTTATCATCCAAATCCTTACAGGCTTATTCTTAGCTATACACTACACACCAGATATCACAACAGCCTTCTCATCAGTAGCCCATATTTGTCGAGACGTCAACTACGGATGACTTATCCGAAATATCCACGCCAACGGCGCATCCTTCTTTTTCATCTGCATCTACTTACATATTGGACGAGGTTTATACTACGGCTCCTACCTTTACAAAGAAACATGATATGTAGGTGTTATTATCCTTCTATTAACAATAATTACTGCTTTCGTAGGCTACGTCTTACCCTGAGGACAAATATCCTTTTGAGGTGCCACAGTAATCACTAACCTATTATCCGCTATCCCGTATTTTGGAAACACCCTTGTCCAATGAATTTGAGGAGGCTTCTCAGTCGATAACGCCACCCTATCCCGATTTTTCGCCTTCCACTTCCTTTTCCCTTTTATCATTACAGCCATAACCTTAATCCACTTACTATTCCTGCACGAGACAGGAGGTAACAACCCCCTTGGATTAAACTCAGATTCAGATAAAATCCCATTCCACCCCTACTTCTCATATAAAGACCTACTAGGCTTTGCCATTCTCCTGACCACTATCTCATCACTAGCATTATTTCTACCAAACCTAATAGGAGACCCAGACAACTTTACCCCAGCCAACCCACTAATAACACCCCCTCACATCAAACCAGAATGATACTTCCTATTCGCATACGCAATCCTTCGCTCGATTCCTAATAAATTAGGCGGAGTCCTAGCTTTACTAGCCTCAATCCTAGTACTAATACTCATCCCCTTTTTACACACCTCAAAACAACGAAGCTTAACATTCCGCCCTCTAGCACAACTCCTATTTTGATCCCTTATCGCTACCATCGCCATCCTCACTTGAATCGGTGGAATACCTGTTGAACACCCTTTCATTATCATTGGACAAATCGCATCCCTCCTATACTTTACTATTTTCCTAATCCTTACCCCACTAGCAAACTGATTAGAAAACAAAATACTTGGAAGATATCGCACTAGTAGCTCAGCTTCAGAGCATCGGTCTTGTAAACCGGACGCCGGAGGTTAAAATCCCCCCTACTGCTCAAAGAAAGGAGACTTTAACTCCTATCTCTAACTCCCAAAGCTAGAATTTTAAATAAACTATTCTTTGTTTGTACTAGGTTTGATACTATTTATGTTTTATCAACATTTCATGATTATGACCATTCATACATCAACATAACATGTAATTAAACACAACATTAATATATTAAATTTACATTAATGTTTTAAAGGATAAAATAATTGATAATTGTACATGAACTTAAGAAACCAATAATATGAAATATCTTTTAACAATGTTTAAGGTATCTAATGAATTAAGAATTGCATGTAAAGTGCTTTAATGTTGAATATTATTGAGGAGAAAGACAGTGATTGTGGGGTTAGCATTTAGTGAATTAAATAGGCATCTGGTTCCTATTTCAGGGTCATGACTTGTAAATTCCACATACTTTTATTGACGCTTGCATAAGTTAATGGTGGAGTACATAAAATTCATTACCCAGCAATAAGTTTAACTCCAGCGAGCAAGGGGTTTTCTTCTTCTATTTCCCTTTCATTTGGCATCTCACAGTGTATATAAACAGACAAATCAAGGTGGTATATTTTCTTGTAGTAGGTAAATAGAATTAATGTTACCAAACTTAAATTGTAACCTTCAACATATTAAAATATCACGAGCATAATAATGATAACTTTACTACTAAAATATCCTTAATACCCCTGTGAAGGTTTTTTCGCGGAAAACCCCCCCTCCCCCCTTACACTCCTAAGATAGCTAACACTCCTGAAAACCCCCGAAAACAGAAGAACCTATTTAAGCATAATTATTTACCCCAAAACACATCTATTTACACTATTATAATAATTCAATT